TTAGGTTCATCTCTGTAATAATCTAATAATCCCATGAAGTAAGTTGGAGACATGAAAGCTTACGAACGCAAGGGATTTTTCCGTTGCGTTCGTAAGCTTTCATAATATTTTATTCATATAAATGAGAAAAGAGATCATTTTCCCCGATGTTTAAAAAAAAAACATCATTTCATTTTCGTATAATGTTTTTGAAAACTGCATTAATTGATTTAGAACATCTCTTGCGTGATGGATAGTATCTATTGATACTTTCAAAGTTATATTATAAGCAAGGAGAGGAGGAATTGTTGATCGATTTCGTTTTACTGAATGACCAAATTCCAATATCTATTTCTGTAGATGAGAAATTATCCAAATTTTTTCTGATAGACCCCCACTCTATTTAGTATCTCATCAAAGTTGACTTTTTTTTTGTTCACTACTTTTGGTATGTATACGTAAAAAATATCAAAAAAGAGTTCTGAAAAACCTGTAAAAAAATCGAAACAAAGAACAGTAATCTTTGACGAACGAGATTAAAAACCATTAGTTTAGTCTTCGACACAAGAAAGGAATTTTTCACATTCCTTTCTTGTGTCGAAGACTAAACTAAGAAGACAAAGAATCCTTTGCTTTCTATTCTCCACTTTCTTATCTTATGTTAGTATCCAGTGGAATTTTAGATTTTTTTAGTCTATTAGACCAGCAAACTATTGATCCAGTCTATTTTCTATTCTATGACATTTAAACAATAATGCTATAATGACATAGTCACACTGCCCCAATTTGGCTAAAGAAAGAAGACATAAAGTCAAATAGTCTTCTTCACATTATACATACTATGACTGGGGATGCGGTACAAATAATTGCCAATAAGAAGTTTATTCTTTTTATGAACTCGATGCTGTAAATTTGCGAATCTAGAAATTCATTTCGGACAATTGAACCTTCTCAAACTGTTTTTTCTTAAGAACCAAAAATATTTGTGCCAAAATAACAGATGCCAAGAAGAACAAAAGGCCTTGGACACGTAATGGATCTTGAAGTACTATTTCTGCATCCCCTTGGCCAAATCCACCCACATTAGGATTACTCGTTAATGGCTGATCAAGTTTAATAGATTCGCCTTCTGAAACAAGAAGTTCGGGTCCTGGGGGAATAATATCAACCACTTGACGTCCATCCGACGCATCTGTTATGGTTATTTCATATCCCCCTTTTTCTTTTCGTATGATTTTACTTACTATACCAGCCGCTGTAGCATTATAAACTGTATTGTTACTCTTACTCCCGTCAGGATAAATCTGGCCCCTTCCTCTATTCCCGCCTACATATATGGGATATTTTAAAAAGTGAACATCTTTATTAGTAGCGGGGTCCGGAGAAAGAATAGGAAAAGTTATTTCACTATATTTCTGACCAGGAACAGGACCTATAACAAGAATATTTTTTTTATTAGGGCGATAGTTCTGAAAAGACAGATTTCCTATCTTTTCTTTCATCTCGGGCGAAATACGATCGGGAGGGGCTAATTCAAACCCCTCGGGTAAAATAAGAACAGCCCCCACATTCAAACCCCCCTTTTTACCATTAGCAAGAACTTGTTTTACTTGCATATCATAAGGAATTCGAACAACTGCTTCAAATACAGTATCAGGAAGTACCGCTTGTGGAACCTCAATTTCCACGGGCTTATTAGCTAAATGGCAATTGGCACATACAATACGCCCGGTCGCTTCTCGGGGATTTTCATAACCCTGCTGTGCAAAAATGGGATATGCATTTGAAATGGATGTCCGAGTTATGATATATATCATCAGTGATACGGAAATAGATCGAGTAATCTCTTTCTTTATCCAAGAAAAGGTATTTTTTATTTGCATGGTCCAACATTGATCCCGAAAATTTCTACAATAAAATTAGGTAGGTCGCTTGTATAGTCCCTATCCACAATTCTGCTATTTACTGAACTCATTTTCCTGGAATATAGGAATAGGAAAAATCCTCGTTTCGGTAGAAAGAGTAAGTACGTCTTTAAATGTTTTGCTTATGTAACATATTATAGTTGGATCAGTCATTCATTGAATGATAAATCACGACAAGTGATGGAGATACACGATTTAAATAACGAAAGATCCAATATTTAAAAATTGTATCTAGAATGACTGGAAAAGTGGAAACAAGACCAGATATAATTTGGTCGTTATGAACAAATCCAAAATCTTTGTAGACATAGCCAATCATAAGTTCCCAACCATGGGGTGAATGAAATCCTATACATAAATCAGTTAATAAAAGAATAGAAAAAGCTTTTATTGTATCACTTAAGTTATATAGGAATTCTTGAACCCAAGAGTTAAGAATAACAAGTTCTTCATTACGCAGAAGAGAATAACCACTGAAAATAATGAAACAGATTATATTTGTCGATAAGTTCAAAATCGTATGGATATGATCCTCATTGTGTATCCTGATCAATTGGATCGTTTCCTTGTAGATTCCGATACGAAGCGTTTGTAGATCTCTTTCCGGGTCTTCTTTTATCATTTCTTCCAAGAGTAAGAGTTCTTCCAATTCTATGAATTTTTCGAGAATACTCTTTTCTTGAATATCAGTCAAAAAAGTTTCAGATTGCCTAGTATTCCACCAATTAGTAACCCAAGATTCAAGACATTTATTAAATGAGAGAGAGATGCACAAGGGTAAAAATACTATAGATGTAAGGTATAGAAGAGGAAGAAATGATTTTTTTTTTGCCATTTTTTCATCTGTGAATTGGAATTGTTAATGAACTCACCTCATTCGTCGACTTTATGTGATCTAATATTTTCTTTTTCCATCAACCATAAGTTCTATTACAAGGCAGCTAACCTATGAATCTATTCCCTACTTTTTATTTGTTTTTTATTTGTGATTCAGTAGTTAGTCCTTGAATCTAGAAAGAATACAGAAATAGAACAAGAGGCCACTTCGAATTCGAATGAAGAAATAATTAAAAAACTCTTGTTTCCAGATATCTCCATTGATCAAATTCGAAGCCCTTTTTGATTAATCTCTGAAAGAACCACTTCAATGAATATTATTCGGATTTCGAACCAAAGGAACTCCCCTTCTATCAAAATAGAAAATATTTCGAAAAAAAAAAATTCCCTAGCTACCCTTACAGTAAAAATGGAGACAGATTTATAGTTATGAAGAATATTGTGATGTCATGATTAAAAATGAGTGGAAAAACAAAACAGAAAAGTTCTCGTTATAAGAGAAGAGATCCAATCCTTTAATCATTAAAAAATACAAAAGAAAGGGGCGACCATTTATATAAGATATGATCTATCTGTATCTAATGTATCAATTCATATTGAAAATAAAAAGAAAAATTCTTTATTCCGAAATGGTTTGATATACGAGATGAATCCAGTATTTCGATTTGTTACTTGTTTTTCACTGAATTGAGTTCAGGGCATTTCGCTACACATAAAAACAAAACCTTTTTGTCGGACAAAAAGGTTTTGTTTTATGGCCGTTCCGTATACGTATACTTTGGCTCGAATGAACGTTTTGAAAAAATTGATAGCTATGTGCTATAGAAAGAAAACAGAATTCTTGAATTTTTTCCCTGCCACTGAGAAAGAATTTATTCTTCCAGCTCATTTCAAAATACTTCAATTGGTACGCGCAAGAAATAGGCCAATTCGGCCGCTTTTTGCTCAATTTCTCGCGGAGTCAAATTCTCATCACTACGCGTCAAGGGAATGGCCCCTTGTCCTTTGATTTCCATATAAAGGATACGACGAGAAAAAATCCCCTCTTTAACTTCTATTCTGATGGACTGAATATCTTTCATACGGAATTGTAGGAAGATACGACGATTTTTTCCAGGAAATCCCCAACGAAAAATACACACTATTCCTTCTTTTCTATCAAATCGATCATAGCCACTACCCACATTCCACGAAATTGTGGACCACAAATAGGAACTAATAAAGAGACCCGCGATACCGTAGAAAGACATCACGATCCCTTGTGGAAAAAAATTTATTTGCTGAGACGGAACTAAAGATATCAAATTCTTACCGAGATAACTGGAAGTTCCAACCAATACGAATCCTAATGAACCTAAAAAAAGGATAAAGGCCCAGCAGAAATTACTTATTTTTCGAGATCCCACTATAAGTTCTATCCATATATGTTCTGATCGCCAACTCATACTAGATCCAGTTTCATTTTATTGGAATTGAGAAAATAGTCCAAATGGATTTTACTTTCCTTTTTGTATTTCCGAAGTAACTCTCATCAACTAGCGCCATTCTGATGGAACCCTTTAAGAGGAATTGATAGAATTGGTTAGGGCTAAAATAATAACATTCACTTTATATGATCTCCCATAGATATCTACACCCATCTAGATACATTGACTTTCCGTTTCAGATATCCACCTCGATCCCGATCTATTTGAATATAGCCATAACTCATTTACGCATACACAAAAGTTTCCTCATTTATATTTGGAGGAAGTCATATGTTACGCCATATTCTATTAAATAGATATTCGTGTTATCTATATCTAAGTCTTAAAAAAAACAGATGAGATTGGGACCCATCGGATCTAAACAATCTTGTTTTTTTGAACATAAAGAAATAAAGAAGCCATTGCAATTGCCGGAAATACTAGGCCTACTAAAGGCACAAAAATAGAGGGTAAGTTGGAAGTTGTCATAGAATGGGTACCTCGATGTAATATTTGTACCTGTTATAAAGATATCTTATAATAATTATAATTCGTCTATAATTATACTAAGTATATCTAAGTGAGTATATATAATAAAGAAATGCAAGGAATGTCTAATTAAAGAATATATAATTAAATGAATGAAACTTATTCCTCTTTTTACATGAAATAGAAAAATATATGTATGATAAAATCCATTCTTGTCTTATCATTTGAATTCCAATTTTTAGTTAATTAGAAATTCCCAAAAGATTCATTAGAATTCGATCCAACCCGAGGTATTCTTAACCAAAATAGAGATTTATCGGGAGAAAAGATACGATATACTCTATAGCTATATTTTATATATTTCAATTATATATACACAGAAAAAAGGAAAAACAAAATTCGGTTTATTTGCCTAAGTTGAATTGCGCATAAGGCAGAATTTTTTTTTTTTATCTTGTTGATAGAGGTTTCCTGATTACAAATCAATAATATCGGTAAAAAAAAAAGAATTGTCCACATGATTCTTTATTTTATACAAGTTTCAATTAAATCTTATGTTACCAAAGAAAAAATACATTCTTCGGATTTTTACTTTGAGTCCGATAAACTAATTATTTGTTCAGTACAAATAAAATAATTGAACTTAAGGCTCTACTTCCTACTTAATTTAATGGACTTTGAATTCAAAGGAAAAAAAGCGTGAAGCTTCAATAACTCACTCAAAACATCCTTTAAAGGATTACGTGGTACGATTGGATCAAATAAGCCCTTATGGAATAAATATTCAGCCGCTTGTGAACCTTCAGGTACTGTCTTATTCAATGTTTGTTCAATTACTCTTTTACCTGCGAATGCAATGTAGGCATTAGGTTCGGCAATAATGATATCCCCCAACATCCCAAAACTAGCTGTCACCCCACCAGTAGTAGGAGATGTAAGGATAGATACATAGAATAACTTTTTATTTGATTGATAATCATATAAAGCAGCAGATATTTTAGCCATTTGCATCAAGCTCAAACTTCCTTCTTGCATACGTGCTCCTCCGGAAGCACACACGAGAATAAGAGGTAAAAATTTATTGGTAGCATACTCGATCAAACGGGTGATTTTCTCGCCTACTACGGATCCCATACTACCCCCCATAAACTGAAAATCCATAACTCCAATTGCTACGGGAATACCGTTTAGTCGACCTGTGCCTGTTTGAACCGCTTCGGTTAATCCTGTGTTTCTTTGATAAGAATCAATACGATCTTTATAAGGTTCTTCTTCCGAATGAAATTCAATAGGATCCAGAGAAACCATGTCTTCATCCATAGGATCCCAAGTACCTGGATCAATCAAAAGTTCGATTCGATCTGAACTACTCATTTTCAAATGATATCCACATTGTTCACAAATATTCATTTTTGACTTAAAAAATTTCTTATAATTTAATCCATAACAATTTTCACATTGAACCCACAAATGCCTATATTTTTGAGTCAAATCGAAATTAGTAGAATTGTCTCTTATATTGAAATCAATAGTATTCCTGACAGTTCTTATATTGGAGCTCCCCCTTTCATTACTCTTTCCACTTTCACCACAAATATAATTATAAATGTAACTGTCACTGGAATTGTGACTACCACTTAAAAGGGAACTCTCAATACAGATTTGAGAACGAAGATAAGAATCAATGCAACTATTAATGTGATTATTCCAACTATATTTAGTATCATATATGGAACGATCATAATAGGAATCATTATTTTTAGATCCATTCGGCAGATAACTATAATTATGATAACTAAAAAAAGAACTTTCTAATTCACTCAGTAAAGAAGGATCATTGTCAATCTCAAAAATTTGATTTTGAATATCAAAATATATAGAATAAATATCCCTATTCCTATCTCTAACTAAAAAGGTGTCATCAGAGATAAAATTACGAATGTCCCTGACACCTACTAAAGGATCAGTATTACTGTAACTAGAACTAGCACTCCAATTATCAATCGTATCATTTATAACTGCATCTTCACTTACACTGGTATTTTCAATAGGACCAAGCCTATCGCTTGATTTACTTAGGCCACGCCTGTATTCTAATTTCTCGTTAGACAACATCGAATTGAACCACCATTTTTCCATAGAGTTTTCTTGTCCCTATTTCCATGAAAATACAATAGATGAATAGTCATTCGATGAAAAATTATTTGAATATTTCATTTCCTATCAGAATAAGCATATGGATCCAATCACTAAGATTATTAACTAATAAAATAAGGAGTGAGTGTTGAAAAAAAAAAAGATTCTATTTTGTGAGACCCGAGAATATTCCTTCCCTATAACTATATATGATATAGTTGATAATATATATGAGGGAACTCTTATTGAATTTAATTAATTTATTATCAAAATTTTAAAATTCTAAATCGAAATAGGGCTTTTTTTCATCTTGTGTGAAATTCGCATCGAAAAAAAGAAATATTTGTTCTCTCTTATGCTTATGAATAGTTTTTTTCGTAAAATCTCGTCGATTACTAATGGAATGGAATAAATTCCTATTCCAACACGGAACGAAAAGGACAATATACAGGATGGGTAGAAGAAGTTGTGATACGTGCCTCGATCATGAACTAAAGAATATAAAAGAATAGACCAATCCTAAAGACCCATAGGATGAATTGTGGATCCAACACAAAAAACAATGGAAACATTAACAATGGAAACATTTGAGTTTTTTCTTTATTTTGTATTTTGAAATCTTGTATATCTATATATACTATACAGTCTATCTATACTATATATATATA